AATTCTTTCTAATTAGAATAAAAAAATAAAGAACAGATAAACTAAGGGCTTGTATTGGATTGGCACTAATATCCACATAAATACAAACAAAACCACTGTAGGTAAAAGGATAAATAAAATGAAATAAGAACTTTCAAAAATAAGATAGATATAAATAGAACAAGAGTGAAGGAAGGGATAGTATAGAAAAGTTTATACAAAGCTAAGCTATATATATATACAAACTACCCACACCCCCCTTTTTTTTTGTATTTCATTAAATTCAGTGTCTTTAATTAAGACAAAGATCCGTAAAAACCCCTGCCTTCTTTAATTTAAAATATCATGAACAGTTCCTGTCGTTTGAGTGCCTTTTCAAATTAAAGGAAATATCGAATCGGAGGAACGTTTAAATAAGTTTTCTTTTTTAGTGGATCATAAAAACCCACTTTCCGAACAGCTCTTCCTTCTCTTCGTACTCAAACATCACTTGTAACGATTCGATAAAGGATTCGTTGGTATATATATAAGTGGATAAAAATTGCATTCAAAATGTGTATCATTGTAAGGTATGAGACGTAAAACTTTTTTCTCAGTAACTAACGTAAATAGGAAGAGATAAGGGGAATAAAATAAGAATGTGATCAAAAAACCGTTCAACTTTTTTTGTTTTGAATTTGAATTTTGATATCTGTTTCCCCCGTCCCTGAAAAAAAAAAGATAGATTCAATTCCATTTCCATATTATTTGAGCACAATCCATTTTTTGAAAAATAAATTAGTCCAAGAAAAGTTATTAAAAATATGAAACGAAAGAAGAATTGCATTTATTATTCTCTTAATAATAAAAAGGTTGCCAAAGCCGGTAATTTTTTTTTATGTATAGAATAGGTATACGCTGGGACGGAAGGATTCGAACCTCCGAATAGCGGGACCAAAACCCGTTGCCTTACCACTTGGCCACGCCCCATTTCTATTCAACTCAACACTAATAAAAACTAATATAGGTATTAGTTCTTCGTCAATTCCCGTTCCAATAAATATCTTATGAAATAGATTAGTTTATTGCTCAGATTTTAATATATGTAGATATAGAATTAAACTAAATTTATTGATCATAATATATAATTCAATTAAGATATTGTATGAAAATAGGATTCCTTCTATTCTTTTTTGATTTGAGAATTGAAGGATTTTTGATTGAGTGAGGTTCATCAATAAGGGTTTTTGTCTATCTTACTTTATTTTTATTTTATATAAATAAATTTTGATATCATCATTAATAATATTTTAATAACTCAATCAAAATAGAATTATCTTCAAGAATAAATATCTTCAAGAATAAAATTGGATTATGCTTAATATTTTTAGTTTGTTTTGTATCTGTTTTGATTCGGCTATTTATTCAAGCAGTTTTTTCTTCACAAAATTGCCCGAAGCCTACGCTTTTTTGAATCCAATTGTAGATGTAATGCCAGTCATCCCTGTGCTCTTTTTTCTATTAGCCTTTGTTTGGCAAGCTGCTGTAAGTTTTCGATGAGGTTTTTAATACTGTCCTAAAATAATTTATTCAAGAAAAAAAATTCTAACAATTTATAAGATCAGATAAGTCTTATAGTATAAGCCCTCCCCCAATTCAAGCATTCAAGTTATTATATAGACGCGAAAAATCAAATAGGGCTTACCCTATTCGATATTACTCATTCTAAACATTTTTCTTTTCCATTCCCTTGAACTTGAAAGGGAGCCCTATATTATAAATTATAAGAGTCCTCCACAATATCTACACAATATCTAATTGTAGGTGTGAAGGCAAATTCTTGGCAATGAAAGACTCAACTCTTATTACAAATGAATTTATAAAAAATCTTTTCTATTTCTAAAAACTACTTCATTTCTTGATATCAAAATTATTGTGATCAAAATTATTGTGATATAGGGTATAAAAATAGAGAATCTATTTTCTTTTTTTCCAAACCAAAATTGGAGATTGTGTAATGCTTACTCTCAAACTCTTTGTTTACACAGTAGTGATATTCTTTGTCTCTCTCTTCATCTTTGGATTTTTATCTAATGACCCGGGGCGTAATCCTGGCCGCGAAGAATAAAAAATAAGAGTTTTGACTTGCTTTTAAATATTTTTAGCATTTTTATCTATTCTACATCTTTAACTATTAAATTCAAAAATTGGAAAGGTAAAAAAATACCAAATAATCAACGGAACCGGAAAGAGAGGGATTCGAACCCTCGGTACGAATAATTCGTACAACGGATTAGCAATCCGACGCTTTAGTCCACTCAGCCATCTCTCCCAATGGAAAAACAATAATTACTATGTTATATTACACAAGAGGTAATACTTAAAAAACCTTTTTCTATTTCTCTTTTTTTTTCATCGCTCTTTAACTTTCATTACTCTGTTAAATTTTTTTATTCTATTTTCTTTTTATTCTTATATTATATTACTTTCATTTTATATTATATTACTTTCATTAAAGAATAAAGAAAAAGTTATTCTTTTA